TCAAACTTCTTAATACCATTATCTATTAAGAATGCATTTTCTAACATTTGACTCCGTACCACGGACCGGTTTAGTCGGACACTTAAAAGAAAACCCATAAAGTCAATGGGCTGATTTGATGATTTATTGATAGAAATTCTTCTTGTTTGTAACCATAGGGAAAAATTACATTGCCAGAAATGTACAAAGTAATATTTAAATTTCGTCATCAGAAGAAATGTCTCCCTTGAAGCCAGAATCCATTTTCCTTGATACCTAACATAATGCAGAAAAGGATCCTTGAAGAACTGTAGGATAACCCTAAAACGTTGAGTAAATACGTTTACTAAATGTTCTAACTTTAGGTAGAAATAGACTCGCGCAAGAAGGACTCCGTACGAGGTTGAGCGCAAATGAGAGGACTCGTTGCGGAGAAAAACGAAGATGGATTGACATTCATGCACATAGGAATTATATAGGAACAATAAGAATCTTTGATTCTTCTTTTTTGAAAAATAGGAAATGGATCCCTTTAGAGTAATAACACTATTACAATACTCATAAAGAAATAATCGCAATAAATGCAAACAAGAGCTATCTTTTACCCAATAACGAATAGTTTGAACCAAGATTTCCAGATGGACAGGGTGAGGTATCAATATATCTAACACATGGTTTAAACGTGAAAATTTGTCCTCTAAAAAAGGAAATATTGAATGAATTGATCGTAAATTTTTATATTTTTTTCGTTCTTTTCCTTTTAGGGAAGACATTAATCGCATAGAAAATGGAATTTCCGAAATAGCTGCAAATCCCTCTGAGATCCGTTGGGAATACAAATTTTTCTTGGGCACAAGAAATGCATTTTTGTTAGAATCATTAACAGAAAGAATCAAAAAATTCTGTTGATACATTCGAATAACTAAACGTTTTACAACTAGTAAACTGTATTTTGTGTCATAACCTTTTTTTGTATTTGACAACAAAATGGACCTATTTAAACCTAAATCCTGATCATGTCCAAGCGCATAAATATATTCCTGAAAGATAAGTGGATATAAAAAATCGTCTTGCCAAGATCGATATAGTTCTAAATATCCTTTGAATTCCTCCATTAAAAATGAGACCGAAAACGAAAAGTAGAGGGTTTCTCGGGTTATAAAATGATATATAGTGCGATACAGTCAAAACAAGGTATTCTAGTACAATTACAAAATAATAGATAGATACCTCGGAGGTAAACTTATCAACGGACTCTCTCTCTTTTTTCCATCTAATTAATTGCTTTCTTTACTATACCTATATAATATAGGCTAAGAAGATGTTTAGAAATCCTTTATTTTTTCAACCTAATCACTCTTTTGATTTTGGAAAAAAGTATCCTTATCAACATACTGTTTCTTTTACACATTCATTTCCATTTTCTTTTCTAATGAAAAATGGCTAATAGTTAGGATTCACTAAAAAATAAGTAATCCACTCCGGAAAAAGCCTTTCCCGCATCAGTCACTAATCTATTTTAACGTTTAATTAGGTTAGGGCGAGTAATCGTTCCAATTAAGAACAAAAGCTCGTTGCTTTTTCTTTTCCTACAATTAGAGCCATAAGGCTCGATCCATGTATTCAATCGACCCAACTTTGAATTCGTTTCGCTCTTATTATAGTAAATATTATTATATTATAGTAAATAGGTTTGCGTGAATGCTTAGAGCGAAACGAATTCAAAAATATCCTACGACATGCTCTTTTTTCCATTCATTCCTTTCAGGATCAGTCGTGATCTTACAAACTCTACCGATGATGTGGACGAATCCCTTGCTTCACCCAAATGTGTAAAAGACCCTAGCCGCACTTAAAAGCCGAGTACTCTACCGTTGAGTTAGCAACCCAAGGAAAGAAAGTATATATAGTATATAGATACAATCGAGATCAAAAAACAAAAATTTTCAAATAAAAAAATTCTAGACCACTTCGTAGATATTCTCATCATTATATATTTTCTATGTTCTTTCTCTATCTTTCTATCTCTATTTTTTCAGATATTCTTTTTCGCTTTATTCTTTTTTTATTATTATCAATCCATTTTATCCATTTCCAAATTTAGATAAATTTGATTTTATTTTATATGTAGGACAAAAAATAGCGAAAAAAAGAACCCATTTACACTTGAATTATATTTGTTCACTACACTCTTGTCAATATGTATGTTAAAAAAAAAAGAACTTGTGTTGGATTGGCACTATCTAAATAAGGTACACGATTAGAAAGGAGTGTAGATAGCAATAAAAAAGAAGGTGAAAAAATAGAAATACCTATATATATATCAAATAATTCATTCTTTTTTTAGTATAGTTCCAAGGAAAACCATCCAACTGAAAGAAATGTCAGAATTTTCTATTGCTAGATCCAATTCCTACCTTTAGTTACTTGGTCAATATAATATAACTTTCTTCATTTGTTCGCTTGATCTTTTTTCAAGACATCTTATATTAAAAAAAGCTATTTGGATCATTCATTAGAAGACACAGTCCCTTACGGGAACAGTGCAAAATAGGTATGAATAGAGCAAAAAAGGGTGGGAATAAGAAAGAAAGGATTATATCAAACTATATACGAATCGCTCAAATCTCTTTCTTGTTGTATTTAATTAAGTGAATTTTTTTTTTTATTAGGGCGAAGTTCTTTTAAAACCTCTGCCTTCTTTAAAATATCATAAACAATTCCAGTAGGTTGAGCGCCCCTTTCAAGAAAATATAGAATAGCGGGAACATTTAAATAAGTTTGATTCTTTATCGGATCATAAAAACCAACTTTCCGAAGATCTCTTCCTTCTCTTCGGGACCGAACAGCAATTGCAACAATTCGATAGACGGCTCATTGGGATAGATTATATGAACAATACCCCCCCTAGAAACGTATAAGAAGTTTTCTCCTCGTACGGCTCAAGAAAAATGCTTTATTATTTTTTTTTTCACGTTATATAGAATATAAATGGCAAATAGATCCACAAAAGCATCAAATTACTAAGAATTAAGTCCCCTTTTGCTCTTATTCTTCTTTCCGGAAAACCCATTTGCACTCATAACTCAAATTGAATACCTACCAAATAGCTCAAAAGAAACATTTCATTTATTGAGTGGTCTCTAACCCCCCTTTGTTTGGCTTATTTAAACCTCTATTGGAATTCTTCATTCTAATCCAATTGTTAATACAATTGATAATGAAAAGGGCCTTTTCTTGTTTCAGAATCTCTTTGCTTTGAATCATTAGGTTTATACATTACTTCGTTGATCTTTAATCCTGTCAAAATGGCAGCAACATACCCTTTTTGTAATTGTTTATCAAAGAAAAGAATCATACAAACGCTTGATTCTCTCACAATATACTTTGTTATTGAAAGGGGTTTATCAATTCCAACAAATTTTCTTGGAAACTTGGTGGAATTGCATCTTTTATATTTTTCTGTCAAAAATATACTTACGAAGTTGTTCTAATTTATTGATTCACACTAACCCTAGATTCTTGCTCTTAAGAAATGCCTCAATACTTTCTACTCGAGCTCCATCATGTACTAGTTTAAATTCACTACAACACAATAAAAAGTGTAGGTTCTAGTCTAACAGAACAGGGGATGTCGAGCCAAGAGCACCTTTTTATATAAAAAATGATGGATAAAAAAAAATCCACACCAGATCATGTCCGTCAAGTCGCACGTTGCTTTCTACCACATCGTTTCAAACGAAGTTTTACCATAACATTCCTCAAATTTTGAGTCGGTATGCAATTGATTCAATTATGGAATCGTGAATAGTCATTAGTTTAGTCGGTACATAGAAATCCATACTTTTTTGTATAGTATCAATATATATTGATAATATACATATATTGATAATATACAAAAAAAAAGCCAAAAAGAAATCCAGTTTTTTATCGAACTCAGCATTAATGATAAAAAACGGAGAAGAAAAGCATTCTATCTAGATAAGACTACACCTTTTTTTTACAAACAGTCCCTTGGTCAAAGTAAAAAAAATTAGGACCGAATCCAGATGCTCTGGGACGGAAGGATTCGAACCTCCGAATAGCGGGACCAAAACCCGTTGCCTTACCACTTGGCCACGCCCCACTTAGATTTCGAATCTAGACTAATATTGTTATTGATTGTTCGTCAATTCCAATCAAAATATCGATAGGAGCCGGTCGATTGTTAGTAGGATTTTCACACGTGTAGATATAGAATTAAACCGAATTTCTTGATCATTACATATAATTTAATTAAGATAATGTATGAAAGTATGATTTCTTCTATTCTCTTTTGATTTGAGAATGGAAAAGTTTTTGATTGAGTCAGTTCAAAATAAAGAAAAGAAAGGATTTTTGATCTACTTTGCTTTCTTCATTTTTCACTTATCTTATATCAATAACTCAATCAAAATGCAATAATCTTCAAGAAAAAAGATGTCTGCTATGCTTAATTTTTTTAGTTTGATCTGTATTTGTCTTAATTCTGCCCTTTCTTCAAGTAATTTTTTATTCGCCAAATTGCCCGAGGCCTACGCATTTTTGAGTCCAATCGTCGATTTTATGCCAGTCATACCTTTACTCTTTTTTCTACTAGCCTTTGTTTGGCAAGCTGCTGTTAGTTTTCGATAAGATTAAAAATCTTGTCCTAGAAAAATTAACGATTTATTCGATAAAAAAGAAAGAGATTATACTAATAAATGAAAAGATAAAATACGTCTTATAGCATGAACTCTCGCTTTAATTTTCAAATATAAAAACGGATAGCCTCGAAAAATGGGAATCACTTCCTTTCTCGTTCTAACAAAAATTTCCGTGAAAAACCTGGTGAGGTCTTCTTTTTATGTTTGATATAACCGGAGGCTTCTAATACTTAACAAAATAAATGAATTAAATTTTTTCGAGTTCCAGAAACTACTTAAATTCTCGGTGTCAAAGTAAAAATAGAATATATGGGGGAATCTAGTTTCTTTTTTCCACAAAAAGATCTTGGAGATTGT